TTAAGACCCTATGAATCGCTTGAACCCCCAGATTCATACTAGAACCACGATAATTCAATAAAATCCTAAAGTTAAGCACAAAGATTCCTTGAGTAAGAACCGTTGTATCATCACTGATTCAATCATATAGGATAGGTATTATGACTAATAATACAAAAAAATTTGTCTGTTGATTACACAAAATAGTCATACAAAGGAGTTTGAAATAATAAAAATCTTTCGATTTATAACTTATAATTCTTTCTTTGAAAAGCAAATTTTTTTGAATCCGATCTCGAGGTCTAAATATTAAATATGAATCATAGTTCAAATATTTCTTAATCTATTTTAGCTATTCCGTGTTTCAGATACCAAAAGAAATATCCGACGAGGTAGAACCATCTCCATGAGGGTAAGATGACAGACTCATTTTCTGTATTATCAATAGGATCAATTATACCAAGTCACACACTCATATTCCGGAAATACAGAAAGAAAGAAATTTCACGATCGAACTACCAAAAGGGAATTTAGAAATAGAAATCGGAGCCCTAAAAATTCACTTTGTATTGAAAGGCTAAAACTTGTTGGTTCTTTTTGATTTCATTTTCTTGTGGATTTAATTCATTGAAATTCCATCCAATAAAACGGAAGAATTATAAATTTCCAAAATAATAGATAGGAATACTGCAAATAAAGCCATTGCAACTCCCATTAAAGGAGTAGTTCCCCACCCAGGAGCTACTTTACCATATTCCGAATTCAACGGTTTCAATAAAGCCCCTACGGTAGTAGGTTTTGGACGAGATCTAGAACTACCCTCAACAGTTTGTGTAGCCATAAATCTGATTCTATTCATTGAGATCTGTTGACTTTGTATACCATTCCGTTGTAAATAAATGATTTTATCATAGATCCACTGTGGTCTTAAAATTATATAATAATGGAAACAGCAACTCTAGTCGCCATCTTTATATCTGGTTTACTTGTAAGTTTTACTGGGTATGCTTTATATACCGCTTTTGGGCAACCCTCTCAACAACTAAGAGATCCCTTCGAGGAACACGGAGATTAGTTGAAGTAATGAGCCTTCCTATAATAGGAAGGCTCATTACTTCAATTAAGATAATGAAAAATTATTTCAACTTTTTACTTTTTAGTTGGAACTTTAGGAGGTTCCCGAAAAAAGATAGCGAAAAAAATTATCCCTAGAGTAGAGACTAATAGAAATGTATAAACCAATGCTTCCATATATTTGATTGTGGTTTACAATTATAGCTTCCATACCTGTTTACTTGAAATTATTTTCCCGATAATGATAAAAGGGAAAGAGTAAAAAAGGGGCGGTGATTCAAATTAAGATTGCTCCAGTATCCTATGCCAAATCACAAAAAATAACAAAGCAATGTTGTATTAAACTCCTTGTCTTCTTGTAGTTGGATCTCCAATTTTTTGGAATGCGCCAAATTCTACTTGAACATCCAAATCGGGGTCAATACCGGCAAAAACATCTCGGAACAAAGTTCGCGACCCATGCCAGATGTGTCCGAAGAAGAATAGTAGGGCAAAGGAAGCATGTCCAAAGGTAAACCAACCCCTCGGACTACTACGAAAAACACCATCTGATTTCAAAGTAGCACGGTCTAATTCGAAAATTTCACCTAATTGAGCACGTCTAGCATATTTTTTCACAGTAGCAGGATCACTATAACTGACTCCGTTGAGTTCGCCACCATAAAACTCAACAGTTACACCTACTTGTTCAACGCTATACTTAGATTCCGCTCTTCTAAAAGGAACATCAGCTCGAACAATTCCGTCCCCGTCGATCAAAACGACCGGAAAGGTTTCAAAAAAAGTAGGCATACGGCGTACAAAAAGTTCACGTCCTTCTTTATCTCTAAAAACAGGGTGTCCTAACCATCCAACAGCTATTCCATCGCCGTTATCCATTGAGCCCGCTCTAAATAATCCTCCTTTCGCCGGATTATTACCAATGTAATCATAAAAAGCTAATTTCTCAGGAATTTTTGACCAAGCTTCTGATAAACTTTGATTTTCGGCTAGTCCAGCACTTACCCGTCGGTATATTTCTTGCTGAAAGTATCCTTGATCCCATTGATAACGGGTGGGGCCGAATAATTCTATTGGAGTAGTTGCTGAACCGTACCACATAGTTCCAGCAACAACAAAAGCTGCAAAAAAGACCGCAGCGATACTACTAGAAAGAACGGTTTCAATATTGCCCATACGTAACCCTTTGTATAGACGTTGAGGCGGCCGGACACTAAGATGGAATAGACCGGCTAATATGCCTAATGTCCCTGCAGCAATATGATGAGAAGCTATTCCTCCTGGAACAAAAGGGTCAAAACCTTCCACACCCCATGCTGGACTTACAGGTTGTACTTTTCCAGTTAGTCCATAAGGGTCGGACACCCAGATTCCGGGACCGTACAAGCCTGTTACATGAAATGCACCAAAACCAAAACAAGCCACCCCCGAAAGAAATAAATGAATTCCAAAAATCTTAGGCAAATCCAAAGAAGGTTTTCCTGTACGTTCATCACAAAATATTTCTAGATCCCAATACACCCAATGCCAAATAGCTGCCAAAAAGCACAAACCCGAAAACACAATATGCGCGCCAGCCACACCTTCGTAACTCCAAATGCCGGGATCCGTTATCGTCCCCCCTGTAATACTCCAACCGCCCCATGAATTGGTTATTCCTAAACGGGTCATGAAAGGTATAACGAACATACCCTGTCTCCACATTGGATCAAGAACGGGGTCAGAGGGATCAAAAACTGCTAATTCATATAGAGCCATCGAACCAGCCCAACCAGCAACCAGAGCTGTATGCATGATATGGACAGAAATCAACCGACCAGGATCATTCAATACGACGGTATGAACACGATACCAAGGCAAACCCATGGAAATACCCCTTATATCAAAGAAAAATGACACTATGTAACTTTATTGCATTGGAAAAGACTATAACTATGCAATGGATCCCTTTTGTTCAATCGATTATCTAGCAACAAGGGTTAATGTTTCTTCTATTCTGTTGGTAATAATAGAACAATTATGTTTGTAGGAACAAAGAGAAACAAATCTATTCTATACCCGATAAGTAGCAATACGCAATGGGGAGTTGATACCATCTTCTATCAGTAAATGCTTTCATACTTGTTCATTATTGGAAGGCTATATTGGTAAGAATTTTTTCTTAAACTAAACCTTTCTAATCTATGCAGAAAATAGAATAATGGGTGATATTCTAAAAACAATAACCTTAATTATTACGTTTCCACATCAAAGTGAAATAGAGTACTTAATTATTTTTTCTTTCATTTAATGCCTATTGGTGTTCCAAAAGTTCCCTTTCGAAGTCCTGGAGAGGAAGATGCATCTTGGGTTGACGTATAGTGCGACTTGTCAGATATATTGGGTCATATGGGATTTCCCCATTATCTCTCCCGATTGAGATATCCTCCATTTCGCCCAAGAAAGATTGATTAAATCATCCAAAATTTGGAGCGTGAAATGCAATTCGATCCGTTTTTTAGAGGGGGATTCAGGTTAATATTCTCACTTAGAATAATTTATGGTTGGCTCGGTTGGACCAATAAAATGAAGTATCCAGGCTCCGTTTATAAAAACCCCAATCCCAATCGGGAATATATTAAAAATTACTGCTTGTATTATATAGTTTATTTACTTTAACTATAGTTTATTTACTTTAACTCTTAATTTTTTCGATTTGAAATTAAAAATAGCGCTCTCAACTTTAATGATTTGAATGAAAGTAATTAATCTGTTGAATATGGAAATTGACGAAAGAAAAGATATGAAGTAAATAAAAAAGGGGAATTTTAACAAAAAAAAACAAGCGGTATTGGAAACATTTGTTCTATATGGACAAATCGAAATCGGGCAGATCGTTACCCGGAGTAGAGCATAAACCTAAAAATTTCAAGAGACCCATTCAAGAACAAGAAAATGACATCGTGATTTGAGTTGAATCTCGATGATATGATACATCAATGAAAAGTAAGTTCAATAAGTTTAGTAAATTCTTTTTTTTTTTAGTAGAATTTTATTCTATTTTAATTATATAAATTTTTTTATATTATATATTATATGGGTAATTAGGGAATTGCGAAAAAGTAATCTTTTTTGAAAAATCGAAAAGGAGATTCTTGATTATTCATCATAAGTTGGAAAAATCTCTATGAAAAAAAAAAAAGGATGTAGAATCTACACATTGATTTTTTTTCACAATATTGTTTGAACCGTATGCATCAAAAGGTGCATGTACGGTTCCTAAGGGATAGAATTTTACCCGAATCAACCGACTTTATCGAGAAAGATTACTTTTTTTAGGCCAAGAAGTCGATAGCGAGATCTCGAATCAACTTATTGGTCTTATGGTATATCTCAGTATCGAAGATGATACCAAGGATTTATATTTGTTTATAAATTCTCCTGGCGGATGGGTAATACCCGGAGTAGCTATTTATGATACCATGCAATTTGTGCGACCAGATGTACATACAATATGCATGGGATTAGCTGCTTCAATGGGATCTTTTATCCTGGTCGGAGGAGAAATTACTAAACGTTTAGCATTCCCTCACGCTTGGCGCCAATGAGTTTTTTATTTGAAAGAAAAAATAAAACTATGCCTTCACCATATCAAATATTAATATTTAAGTAATAATAGCATGGCACTTTGAATTCGATATGAGATATTTTTCTCTATTTTATTTTCAAAACCTTCAATTATGTATCGAAAGAGGAGTATGAGATGAAGAGTATTCCCGATTTCTTTATTTTATATCAGGAGTCCATTTCAGCGTCACAAACTTTTTTTTCATAAAAAAAGACTCTATTTATGTTTGAAAGAGTACAAAAAAATTTTCTTTCTTATTTTTCGAATCAAAAAGAAACTTTGGGATTGCTTAACTACAGATGAAATAAATATATAAAGCAACGGAGCCATCATAGTATTTTTAGCTCCTACGAAAAGAAGGGTGGTAATTGGATAATTTACTGATCTGGATCTAATCAATTCTAGATTTTCTCTTTGTTCAACGGAAAATGAAAGTAAATTCCATTCTATAGCCGTATGCAATGCGAAAAAAATGCCCGTACGGTTGTTCAATTCTATCTTTTTTATTCTTAGATTCCATATTTTTTCTATTCATCACATTACGCGAGATAGAAGAACTTTTTTATGGTATATATCATCAGGGTAATGATTCATCAACCCGCGAGCTCTTTTTATGAGGCCCAAACGGGAGAATTTATCCTGGAAGCGGAAGAACTTTTGAAATTGCGTGAAACCCTCACAAGGGTTTATGTACAAAGAACGGGCAAACCCTTATGGGTTGTATCCGAAGATATGGAAAGGGATGTTTTTATGTCAGCAACAGAAGCCCAAGCTTATGGAATTGTTGATCTTGTAGCGGTCGAATAAAAGGAATAAAAATAGTTTTAAACATTTGAAATTTTTTCTTGTTACTTGGTTTACCATTCTGTGTTTAATATTCCATTAACTATAAAAAAAAATTCGGTTAGGATTGATCTAAACCAGCCCATTATGTATATGATTCAGCATGCCAACTATTAAACAACTTATTAGAAACACAAGACAGCCAATCAGAAATGTCACAAAATCCCCCGCTCTTCGGGGATGCCCTCAACGTCGAGGAACATGTACTAGGGTGTATGTGTGACTCGTTCAGATTATGAGCTGGAACAAAAAAAAGCAAATGAAAGGACAGATTTTTTCCAGTATCAATAATCAATACTGGTGAATGGTATAAAACTCCAGTCACTATCTAAAATGAAAAAAAAAATAATAAATTCATCTATTGGGTATGAAATTTATGGTTTCTATTAGTATAAATCGGGTTTAAGATAAGAAAAAATTTCCCATTGGTAACGAACGTTATCCATTTAGCAGGGAATCTTATTTTAAAAGCAAAAAAATTCGGCTCTGATTCTTGCAAGAACGGACTAACAGGGTCAGCTATCCAGCAAACCTTCAAAATTAAATACCGTTACTGTATAGGTGGATCTCGTTGTGAAAGACCTATTACTGGATAATTCATGGGTAGAGCCAAAAGGTTTGAACTGTACAAGTTATCAATAAGATTCCGGAAATGAAGGAAAGGGGCTCCGGTGTATAGAGAGGACCTCACCGTTTTAAAAGTAACCATAGAAACGAAGGAATCCACTATTTCTTTAATCATCTATATTTAACTTGAATTCACATTTTTTTATTTACTTTTTTGATACATTAATAAATTTTTTTGTCTCGTTTCAAGACGAAATGTCGAAAAAAAGAAAAATAACAAAAATAGTGGTTGGGAAGGTTATAGTAGCAAAAGCCATTGGAATTTTTATTTTATACATTGGAAAAATCCGTTTTGTTATTAATAGACCAGAAGGCGAAAAGAATAACTTAAAGAAATAAAATCGATTAGTTATTCATCAAAGTTTCAATTATTCAATGACTAGAGTTAAACGGGGATATATAGCTCGAAGACGCAGAAGAAAAATTCGTTTATTTGTATCAAGCTTTCGCGGGGCTCATTCAAGACTTACTCGAACCATTGCTCAACAGAAAATAAGAGCTTTGGTTTCGGCTCATCGGGATAGAGACAGGCAAAAGAGAGATTTTCGCCGTTTGTGGATCACTCGAATAAACGCAGTAATTCGTGAAAGAGGGGTATACTATAATTATAGTAAATTTATACACGATCTGTACAAGAGAAAGTTGCTTCTTAATCGTAAAATACTTGCACAAATAGCTATATTAAATAGGAATTGTATTTATATGATTTTTAATGAGATCTTAAAAAAAGAAGATTGGAAAGAAGAATACCTCGAAACGATTTAAATGAAGTTCCCCGGAGTTTATTCTCCGGGAGTATAGAGTAGAAATTAGTCTAATAAAATATGATAAATAAAAAAAAATCAACAAATCCATTCAAAAAAAAATTCCCAATTTTTATATTATCTTACGACGTGACAATCAAATCTAGATTCGACAATTTTTTTAGAACAAAACTGCAATCCGTGCTTGAGTTCAGATTCCAATTTTGATTCAATTATTAATTAAATAAATAGAACGAAAAAGAATAAGTCTATTATTTTATTTATTTTTGGTTCTAAAACTAGCAGTTCTAGTAGTCGACTCGGTTCTTTCAAATTGTTTCTCATTATTAAGAAAAGGTAACAAAGATAAAATACGAGCTTGTTTTATAGCAATAGTAATTAATCGTTGTTGTTTCAAGGTCAATCTATTCACTCGCCTAGATAAAATTTTTCCTTGTTCACTAATAAATCGACTAATTAAACTCATGTTTCTATAATCTATTCGATCCCCCGATTGGATCGGGGGCAAACGCCTACGAAAAGCTCGCTTGGATTTAATAAAGGGTCGCTTGGATTTATCCATAGTTTGTTTAGTTTATTCTTTATACATACCGAAAATCCTATTTCTTAATTCTAATTTTGTTAGGTCCAGCCAAAATAGGATCTGATTTGTTTATTTCTATTTTTTTTCTATAATTTTTTTCTATAATATATAGTATATATATAATATAATAATATGAAATATTTACTATAGAAATAATAGAAATAAGAAATATATTAGAAATCCATTTTCTATTTAAAAAAAAAGTAAATGATATAGATGAAAAATGTTTTGTCTCCTTACTTGAAAGGATAATAGATAGACGTTCGGCTCGATCTATTTCTTTATCTCTCCATGAATTGTATGTTTGTAACAATAGGGACAGAATTTTCGCAATTCCAACCGACTAGGCGTATTGTGTCGATTCTTTTGAGTAATATATCTGGAAACGCCCCTTGATCCCTTATTAACACTCTTTCGAACACAACCAGTACATTCCAAAATCACTTTTACTCGAACATCTTTACCCTTAGCCATGAACCTCCTTTGTATATTTAATTCAAGCAACTTTTCTATTTTTTTCTTTTCCTTTCTTCAAGAAAAATAGAAAAGTTGCAAAAATAGAAGTTGCTAACTCGAATTTCTAATCACAGTAATTTCATTTAAGTATCTTGGATAATACGCTTATCCTAGACCCACATTTTCGTTTCCATTCGAGCCTGAGAGCCTAAGTTTTGATAAGGTTGAATCCACTTTCTTCTTTACTCAACTAATCCTATTTAGGTTTTTTTTAAATAAAAAGAGGGGAGGGATTAGTCACAGATGGTTGATTCTAGCTCTAATCTTCGTTAACCCCTTACCCGTCTCAATAACTAGAATCAAAAAAAGGGGAATGTCAACGCATCTGGGAAAAAACGATTGATTTCTATTAATAGACCGGCTAAAGACCCAAACCATAAAGTACTTAGTACCGGTGCCACGGAAAGATATGTTTTGAAATCGCGCATTGAAAATCCTCCTTTTTCATTTCTTTAATATATAAAATAAAAGTAATACATATCTAATCTATAATCCTATGTATAGAGTCAAAGACTACTTGTATTTGTACACGAAATCCCTAAAAAAAATCTACGTACTTTTACTTTTTTACTTCGAGTCGATAAGATATTTTTTTTAAGAAAAAGAGTAACATGCCCCTTCCTATTGAACTGAGCATTCCCGAAAAGAAAAGTCTTTTTTTTTAGTTTACAACAGGTTTTTCATATACATAAATATACAAATCCTTTTTATTATACCTTATATGATAAAAGACCAAAAAGAAGAGGAAATAGCAGTTCAAGTTTAATTATGAATTTATATGAGAAATAAGAATGTGGAAAACAAGACAAGGATGTTTTACAATTACACTATAAAAACCAATTGAATTGAAAGGGATGTAGCGCAGCTTGGTAGCGCGTTTGTTTTGGGTACAAAATGTCACGGGTTCAAATCCTGTCATCCCTACCTAATTACTTTTACTTTGAGAAGTAAGGAGGAATTAATTGAAATTTTGATTCAAATTGGACATGCCTAATCTTTCATTTTATTTATTATACTCTATATGATAAATAATGTATGCATGCAAGATGTAGATAGAGTTTTCAGTTATAAAAAAACCCTTTCTTTCCAGTCTTATCTATTTTTCTTTCCAGTCTTATCTATTTTGATAAGAAAGCGCTCTTAGTTCAGTTCGGTAGAACGTGGGTCTCCAAAACCCGATGTCGTAGGTTCAAATCCTACAGAGCGTGATTCCATTCTTGTTAAGTCAAATTGAATTAGACTGAAATAAATGAACAGTAATCGAATCTAAAATTGACCTCCTCCTTTCTTTAATCCACAGGAGGTCAATCAAAAAAAAATTGTTAATTAATCAAAGATCCAACTGATCACCACGTCTGTATTGTAAATATGCAGTTACAAATAATCCAGCCAAAGTAATAGGAATTAGGCCTAAGACAATTCCAAATAGAAAAACTTCAATCATTTCAATTTGTTTGAAAAAAAAAAAAAAAAAGAAAGGTAATATCTATCCATAAATATTAATCTGAATTGCCCATGAATCTCAATAACCAAAAATTCTCAATTGCTGCAGTAAAGAACTAGAAAGATGGGCGGAATCCCACAGAAACATTCCTTGAGTTGTTCATTCAATTAATTTCAAATAAGTCGTATCTTGTTTAGACCTATAAATAGAGCGGAGGTTATAGTTAAAGCCGCTAGTAAAAAACCGAAATAACTAGTTAGAGTAGGCATGAAGGAGCTAACTAAAATATGTTCTTTTTATACATATGTGTCTAAAGCATTTACCTAAGTTTCCATTTAGAAATAAAATAAGCAAAAATCGCAATTCAAAGAATAAGTTCAATTGAATATTTTGAATTCATCAACTATTACATTATAGATGTCACTAACAAAAATAAAGTAAGGTCGGTATAAAAAAAACGAAACGGCTGATTATCTGTGACATCTACGCATCTCATAATTTTCAATCAACATATTTTTTGCAAAACCTTTGAGTAAACTAATCTAATATTAAAATAATAATAA